TTAATTTAATAATAAAAGCGGGTAGCGGGAATCGAACCCGCATCGTTAGCTTGGAAGGCTAGGGGTTATAGTCGACGTTGATTCATCATTTTTAGCGTCTCTAATTCAAAACTGAACGTGAAACTTTGGTTTCATTCGGCTCCTTTATGGAAGATGTATAAATTCCTATATTAAGACATGAACGAAAAAAAAAATTCCACCCATAACATCTATGTCAGCTTTTCTGTCTGAATGTATTCAGAACAACCCGCTTTCTAGACGATCCCTATAGAAGGGGATTATATTATAACAACCTTTCTAGTTACTTCGTTCTCTATTTCTATGTGAGAGAATCCTTAGGAAAAGCATTTTGTTTCTACCGAGCTAAAACAATTTGTCGATGTCTCTAGTAAACCAAAGTCATTGTTTAATAGCCATTTTGCTTCAATTTCCGTAATACAAATTCCAAATTAAAGATTTAGTTACGATTAGAAAGCCACTTTCTATCTTTATCCATGGATCCTTTACTCATACTTATTCAATTAGAAGTATTGATCTAATTAAAAAAAAAAAATTATGTTTCGTAATCTCATAATCCAATTTTTCAATTTTGAATTGATTCTTGGATACAAATCACGAGAATGTATATTCTTCCTCGAATTTTTCATTGAGAGGTAAAGGATTAAATCCTTTTAAGAAATAAAGTTTTTGGTCGGAATGAAATATTAATCAAACCGAAAGACCCCTTAACTATATAAAGGATTATAGAACGAATCACACTTTTACCACTAAACTATACCCGCTACAATCCGATTATTGTATATAAATGAACCTTTTGTCGAACAAGAAAATGGGTCGTAATAAAAAGTTAAAAGAGTAAAAAGAAAGGATAGGATCATAAAATAATCATGAAAATTAGAGCGTTTACGTGTTGTATCAGAGAACCCAATGAGATTCGGAAAAGAGAATTCATTAAATTTCAATAACTAAAACTAAAAGTGTTTTTTTGCCGGAGGTTTTTGACCTAGACGTCTCGACAAAACTACTTAAGCCATAACATAGATGAAAATGTATTGTGCAAGAATCCACAGTTCCCTTTTTGTTATTTTTTGACTTTACTAAAATAAAAGGAATAAAGAAAATAAAGAATAAATATAAAAAATTAAGATAAGAAACGACACTTTGATTCGATATCATTTGATTCTATATCATAGAAATCTAAAGAGTTTTTATTTTTCCAATCGTAATAACAAGCAAGTATTTTAGTTTTCAAATAAAAAAAAAATGATTTATGATTCGTTGGAACAATAAATGGCGGGCCCGGCCTGGTCAGTACTTAGCCGGGCCGTGGAACTAAAAAGCACTCTCGGATGAAAAAAAAATATTATGAAGGGCTCTTTCAATCCTTATTTTTTATAATGTAACATAGTATTATCCTTTTTCAATTGGGAGGAGAGATGGCTGAGTGGACTAAAGCGTCGGATTGCTAATCCGTTGTACGAGTTTTTCGTACCGAGGGTTCGAATCCCTCTCTTTCCGTTTTTGTTGATGACTTGGTATTTTCTTTCGAATTTTTCGCGAGCTCTTTTTATTTTTAATAGTTAAAAATGTGTAATAGATAAAATCCTACTAAGAACATTTAAAAATCAAGCAAGGAAAACAAAAACCTTATCTTTTATTCTTCACGTCCAGGATTACGTCCTGGATCATTAGACAGGAATCCGAAAATAAAGAGAGAAACAAAGAATATCACTACCGTGTAAACAAATAGTTTGAGAGTAAGCATTACATAATCTCCAAGATTTTTTTTAGTAAAAAAGAGAATAGATTCTCCGTTTTTATACCGCATACCCTACTATTTTGATTTTTTATTTTGACACCAAGAAATAAAGTGGGGTGATCCAGATTTTTCGCGGTTGTACAAGAATTTCAATATTTGAATTGAGGGTGTAAGACTTATCTGATCTTATCTTTTCTTTGAATTTTTTTTTTTTCAATAAATCATGAATTTGTCTAGACATTATTAAATTAAAGATATCATCGAAAACTTACAGCAGCTTGCCAAACAAAGGCTAAGAGAAAAAAAAACAGGGGTATTACTGGCATAACATCTACGATTGGATTTAAAAAAGCGTAGGCCTCGGGCAATTTGGCGACGAAAAAACTACTTGAATAAAGAGCAGAATTAAGACAGATACAGATCAAACTAAATATATTAAGCATAACAAACATTTTGTTCTTGAGGATAATTGTATTTTATTTATTTTGATTGAGTTATTAATAAATTGAGTTTTTTATTATTTTATTATTATAAATATGTTATTATTCATAGAAAAGAAAAATGAATAAAAAGAAAATAAGATAGACCAAAAAACTTTCTTTGATTTGAACTCACCCAATCAAAAATCCTTCAATTCTCAAATCAAAAGAGAATAGAATAAACCATACTTTCATACAATATCTTAATTGAATTATATGTAATGATCAATAAATTCTGTTTAATTCTACGTCTACATGTATAAAAATTCTAGTAATCTATTTTATAGATAATAGATATTTAGACTTGAGTTGACGAACAACCAGTACCAATATTAGTGTTTATTAGTGTCGACTAGAAATGGGGCGTGGCCAAGTGGTAAGGCAACGGGTTTTGGTCCCGCTATTCGGAGGTTCGAATCCTTCCGTCCCAGAACATACCTGACCCACGATCATTTTATTAATCTATAATTTTATTAATCTATAAATAAAAAATAAAATATATATCTATATCATAATCTATATCATAATAAAATATATCAAAATAAATATTGTCTTTTCGACCAGTCTTCCGTTTAAGAGTATAATATTGTTATAGAATGTGATTCTTATTTTTTTTTTTTTTTTATTATTAATCATATCTTTTTCACAAATTTAATCGAGTTCAAATAACACGCATATGAAACGAAATTTTGATTTGTTAAATATTACTGATTTTACAATATGAAATATGAAAAAATAACAACCTAAATCTTCAATCTTTCCTTACATCAGTCTTTTTTTTTTATTAATCATTGATGGTTTAATCCAATATGGATTTATCTTTCTCTTAATGATGATAAAAAGCGAATGGTACTTACTGTAAAACCTTATGCAAATAATGATATAGGGTAGGAAACTATTCAATCAATTAAATCTTTTTAATGATTTCTTATGAGTTCTTGGTACTCTAAGAAGTGTGAAATTGTTGAATTTATCCTATCACGTTACTTGAAGATAGAGATTCAAAATAACTTGTTTATTCGTGTTTATTTATTCATGTTATGTTAGTTATAATTTTCATGTTATGTTAGTTATAATTAAAAAAAAAATTATAAACAATGGGGTTAAATTGATTGAATTCTTGTTGAGACTTCGTCATACATTATCCATTCTTCATATAGAAGAAAAAAGTATAGATTATTATGTACCGACCGAACCGATGATTATTCACGATTCCATAATTGAATCAATTACATACTGGTTCCAAACTGAAGGAATGTTATGGTAAAACTTCGTTTAAAACGATGTGGCAGAAAGCAACGTGCGACTTGAAGGACATGATCAGCTGTGGATTCTTACATCCACCACTTTTTTATATTATATAGGAATGAAAGTGCTCTTGGCTCGACATCATTTGTTCTGTTCCACTGGAACCCTCATTTTTGAGAGTGTTGCCATGTAAATAGTACACGATGGAGCTCGAGTAGAACGTATTGATTAATTTCTCAAGGGCAAGAATCTAAGGTTAGTATCGATCAATAAATTGGAACAACTTCGTAAGTATATTTTAGATATATAAATCTAAAGGATCCAATTCGATAAAATTAAAAAGTTAATTTTGTTGGAATTGGTAAAACTCTTTTGATCAAATTAAAAGTAAAGTGTATTACGTAGGAATCAACCATTCATACGATTCTTTGATAGAAAGAAATCACAAAAAATGGTATGTTGCTGCCGTTTTGAAACGATTTAAAGATCACCGAAGTAATGTCTAAACCCAATGATTCAAGGCAAAGATAAAGATCCTGGAACAAGGAAATACCGTTTTCAATTGTCTCAACAACCAGATCATATTTAAGAATCAAAATAGATTCTAAAGGAGACAGACAAAAAGGGTTAGAGACCACTCAATAAATTTAATACCTAAAAGGTTTCTTTTGAGTTATTTGAGAGTTATTCAACTTGAGTTATGAGGATACAAATAATTTTTTTTTTTGGGGGGGGGGGGAAGACTAAGAAAAAGTATTTAAACTAAAATCAATAATATAATGAATTTGATGATTTTATGGATCTATTTGATATTATGATTCTATACATAGACATAATTTAGAATTTTCTCGAGCCGTACGAGGAGAAAACTTCTTATACGTTTCTAGGGGGGGGGGAGTATTGTTCATCTATCCCAATGAGCCATTTATCGAATCGTTGCAATTGATGTTCGATCCCGACGAGAGGGAAGAGATCTTCGTAAAGTGGGTTTTTATGACCCGATAAAGAATCAAATCTATTTAAATGTTCCTGCTATTCTATATTTCCTTGAAAAAGGTGCTCAACCTACAGGAACTGTTCATGATATTTCAAAAAGGGCGGGGGTTTTTACGGAACTTCGCCCTAATCAACAAATAAAATTCAATTAATGAAATAAAAAAAATGTGGATGATTTGTATATAGCCTTGTATAACCTTTTTGTTTCTTTGCTATTTCCTCTTTTGTTCTATTTATATCATACTAAATTTATTATCATACTAAATTTATTATTGTTACTATAAAAGAGTGTCTTTTATAACGACAAAAATCTATTTATATTTTATTGATATAAAATTTTTTGATATATATAAAATAGATAGAAAAAGATTAAGTGAATAAATAAATGAAGTAATCGGGTCTATAAATAGAAAATTTTGAGATTACTGTCAATGAGTTAAGGAACAAATAAAAAAACACAAATTGCTTATTTTAGTGAATAAACCTCATTTTTTTACTTAATTTATTTTTCCACCAATATTGTATCAATGTTGTGTTGTATAGAAATATTATATATAGTGCCAATCCAACACAAGTCCTTAGTTTTTTTTTTTCTTATAATTCTAATTGTCTAATTGATTGAAATTGGAATTGTTAGTTATATTTATAAATTGTTTTTTCTTTTGTATTCTTTTCTCAACATTCATATTGACAACAGTGTATCAAATAAATATAATCCGATCGTGGATAAACGGATCCATTTATATCTCCGTCCCATAGCTTTTATTTCATTCAAATAATGGGTTCTTGTATTTTCTGTGATACAAGAAGTCTTTTTTTGATTAAGATTAAACTCAATAAAAATCTATATATACTATAGAATTAATGGATGACATAAGAGACAAGGAGCTATTTATAAATATTTTACTTTATCCCTATTTTTATCTGAGAATTTTTTCATCGGATCTGTTCATTTTTATTATGTTCAGAATCTAATCAATTAGAATTTTAAAAATTTTTGCTATTTTAATGTTTTGATTGGTTTGGATTGCGTTGTGCAATTCAATCTTTTTTTTATTGAGATTCCGATTGTATCTACACATTCTAATTATTTTATTTGGGTTGCTAACTCAACGGTAGAGTACTCGGCTTTTAAGTGCGGCTAGCATCTTTTACACATTTGTATGAAGCAAAAGATTCGTCCATACCATCGGTAGAGTTTGTAAGACCACGACTGATCCTGAAAGGAATGAATGGAAAAAGCAGCATGTCGTATCAATGGATAATTCTAAGAATATTTCATTCTTACCGAATAGGTCCAAAACCTCATTTAAATTGTTTGAATTCTTGTCGTGTAATAAAAAAAATGAATTTGGTCGAGTGAATAAATGGGTAGAGCCCTACTACGGTTCCAATTATAGGGAAACAAAAAGTAATGAGCTTCTGTTCTTAATTTTTGAATGATTACCCGATCTAATTAGACGTTAAAAATATATTAGTGCTTAATACGGGAAAAACTTTTCCCATGAGTGGATTATAAATTTCTTATGAGTCCTAATTATTAGCTATTACCCATTATGGGGTAGAGATAAATGTGTAGAAGAAGGCAGTATATTGATAAAGATTTTTCAAAATCAAAAGAGCGATTGGATTGAAAAAATAAAGGACTTCTAACCATCTTGTTACCCTAGAATGAACATAAATCAATTAGATGGAAAAAGAGAGGCTAGAGAGTCTGTTGATGAGTCTTACTTGTTCCGAGGTATTTTCTTACTATAATACCTTGTTTTGACTGTATCGTACTATGTATCATTTGATAACCCAATAAATCACCTATTTCTTTTCTTGTTCAAATTAAAAATGGAAGAATTTCAAGGATATTTAGAACTAGATAGATATCAGCAACATGACTTCCTATACCCACTTATCTTTCGGGAGTATATTTATGCACTTGCTCATGATCATGGTTTAAATAGATCGATTTTGTTGGATAATGTAGGTTATGACACTAAATATAGTTTACTAATTATAAAACGTTTAATTAGTCGAATGTATCAACAGAATCATTTGATAATTTCCGCTAATGATTCTAACCAAAATCCATTTTTTGGGTACAACAAAAATTTGTATTCTCAAATGATGTCGGAGGGATTTGCAGTCATTGTGGAAATTCCGTTTTCCCTACGATTAGTATCTTCCTTAGAGGCGACAGAAATCGTAAAATCTTATAATTTACGATCAATTCATTCAATATTTCCTTTTTTAGAGGACAAATTCCCACATTTAAATTATGTATCAGATGTACTAATACCCTACCCCATTCATCTGGAAATCTTGGTTCAAACCCTTCGCTATTGGGTGAAAGATCCCTCTTCTTTACATTTATTACGACTCTTTCTTCACGAGTATTCTAATTGGAATAGTCTTATTACTCCAAAAAAAATTATTTTTTCAAAAAGTAATCCACGATTATTCTTGCTCCTATATAATTCTCATGTATGTGAATACGAATCCATTTTCCTTTTTCTTCGTAATCAATCTTCTCATTTACGATTAACCTCTTCTGGTATCTTTTTTGAGCGAATACATTTCTATGAAAAAAAAAAATATCCTGTAGAAGAAGTCTTCGTTAATGATTTTCCGGCCGCCATCTTATGGTTCTTCAAGGATCCTTTTATGCATTATGTTAGATATCAAGGAAAATCTATTCTGTCTTCGAAGGATACCCCTCTTCTGATGAATAAGTGGAAATATTATCTTGTCAATTTATGGCAATGTCATTCTTATGTGTGGTCTCAACCAGGAAGGATTTATATAAACCAATTATCCAAGCATTCCCTTGATTTTTTGGGTTATTTTTCAAGTATGCGACCAAACCTTTCGGTGGTACGGGGTCAAATGTTAGAAAATTCATTTGTAATGGATAATGCTATGAAGAAGCTTGATACATTAGTTCCAATTATTCCTTTGATTGGATCATTGGCTAAAGTGAAATTTTGTAACGCATTAGGGCATCCTATTAGTAAGTCCACCTGGGCA